GAAATTTGAAAAACTATTACTTAGGGTTATATAATTTTTATTCAATGGAATACGCAATTATAGAAGCCAGTGGTCGTCAATTTTGGGTAGAACCTAAGAAATTTATTGAGTTTAATAGATTAATTCTTAAAATCGGCAGCACTATTTTAATCAGACGGGTTTTATTTGTTAAACAGAAAACAAATACTCTTATTGGTCAACCATACTTAAACAATGTTGTAGTAAAGGGAGTAGTAAGCAAACATTTTTTAGGACCAAAAATACTTGTATTTAAGATGAAACCCAAAAAAAAATATCGTAAAAAGATTGGACATAGACAAAAATTAACTAGATTATTGATCAATAAAATTGAATAAGTTTATTGATAGTTTAACCCATATGTCGATTACTTTAATTAGTATATTTACTATATTAATTTAGTTCTAAAATATAAACTTGGAGTATAAATAATTGTGTCTATTGGAATATTTGGAAATAAAATTGGCATGACGCAAGTTTTTGATAAAGACGGTTTAGCTTTACCTGTAACTGTGGTCCGTATTGGTTCATGTTTTATTACTCAAATTAAAACAGAAAAACTTAATGGGTACAATGCAGTTCAAATTGGGCACTCAAAAGGGCGAACATTAAACCTAAAAAAAGCTGAATTAGGACACTTAAAGAAAAATGGGTTACCACCCTTATCTGATTTGTGTGAATATAAAGTTATGGATTTAGAAAATTACTCATTAGGCCAAGTGTTAAATGTTAATCATTTTGAGATTGGTCAATTTGTTAATGTTACTGGAAAATCTATAGGTAAGGGATTTAGTGGAAACCAAAAAAGACACAAATTTAAACGCGGACCAATGACTCATGGTTCTAAAAACCATAGAGCTCCAGGGTCAATAGGACCAGGAACTACACCAGGTCGAGTGTTTCCAGGAAAACTAATGGCAGGACAATTGGGAGCAAAAAAGATAACTGTATCAAAACTAGAAATTTTAGGTATTGATTCAAAACAAAATCTTTTAATTCTAAAAGGTAATGTACCAGGTAAGCCTGGGAATTTACTAAATATTGTTCCTTCAAATTAAATTTTAATAATAAACTAAAAAATTATTTATGGTTTTACAAAAAATTCTTACTTTTCCTGTTAAAATATTAACAGGAGAAGAAAGTGGAGATGAGATAACATTAACTCTAAAATCGAAAGAAGCAACTGATACAATTAATTATGTTATTCAACGTGCTTATCTAGCACAAAGGTCTAATGAAAGACAAGGTACTGCTAGTACCTTAACTAGAGCAGAAGTAAAAGGTGGTGGCCGTAAACCTTGGAGACAAAAAGGTACTGGGAGAGCTCGTGCAGGTTCGAATAGATCACCTTTATGGAAAGGTGGAGGAGTTTCTTTTGGTCCAAAACCAAAATTGTATTCGAGTAAGATAAACCGTAAAGAATGGCAATTAAGTTTAAGAAGCTTATTAATTGCTAAGCAGAAAGATATTACAATAATAGATAATTTTAATTTTTTAGAATATAAAACTAGTAATATTATTAAAGTATTAAATACTTTTGATATCAATTTATTTGAAAACACATTAATTGTTGTACCAAAAATAGAGGAGAAATTACTTAAATCTACTCGAAATATAAAAACAATTAAATTAATAGTTGCAAATAACTTAAACTTAAAGCAAATTTTATTGGCTAAAAATTTATTAATTACTAAAGATAGTTTAAAAACAATTGAGGAAACTTATAATGGCTAGAATAAAATTTAGTTCAAGTATTGATTTGATCAAATACCCTGTTACGACTATTAAAACAAACTTATTATTAGAAAATAATCAATATACATTCTTAGTAGACCCTAAACTAAATAAAATTAGTATAAAAAAGGCAATTGAGTTTTTATTTGATGTAAGTGTTATTAAAGTTAATAGTTGTAATTTACCTAAGAAAAAACGTCGTGTGGGCCAATTTACAGGTGTTAGGCCTCGTTATAAAAAAGTAATCGTGAAATTAGCAAAGGATAATAAAATTGATCTCTTTTCTACTAACTAATAACATAACTATTAAATAAAGAGGAAGAGGAATAATATTTATGGCTATTCGTATTTGTAAAGTTTATACTGTTGGTACAAGAAATACTGTTTTTGCTTCTTTTGATGAAATTACTAAGACAAAACCAGAAAAAAAATTAATTGGAAGAAATCATCGAAAAAAAGGTCGTAATAATCAAGGATTAATTACAACACGCCATCATGGTGGTGGTCATAAAAGAAGATATCGTATTATAGATTTTAAACGTAAAAAACATGATATTTTAGGTAATGTTTTTGCTATTGAATACGACCCTAACCGTAATGCTAGAATTGCATTAATTCATTATGAAAATGGTGATAAAACTTATATAATTTGTCCTGATTCTTTAAAAATCGGTAGCAAAATTATGTCTGGTCCAAATGCGCCTGTTGAAATTGGTAATTCATTACCTTTGGAAAATATACCTTTAGGTACTTCTATCCACAATATAGAATTGTCTTATAACAAAGGTGGTCAAATTGTCCGAGCAGCAGGAACTTCAGCAAGAATTTTAGCAAAAGAGAATAATTATGTTACAGTACGTTTACCTTCTAAAGAAATTAGAATTGTTCATAAAAGCTGTTATGCAACAATTGGTAGTGTAAGTAACCGCGATAGTAATAATATTAAGTTAGGAAAAGCAGGTCGTAAACGTTGGTTGGGTATTAGACCAACGGTACGTGGTTCTGTTATGAATCCTTGTGACCATCCACATGGTGGTGGAGAAGGGCGTGCAACTATCGGGCGTCCAAAAGCTTATACTCCTTGGGGTAAAGCTGCACTTGGTGTTAAAACAAGAAAAAAAGATAAGTACAGTGATATTTATATAGTTCGTTCGAGAGTATAAGACTAAATGTTCTTTTAATTATTTTTATAATTTTATCTTCAAATAAATTTATGGCAAGATCTTTTCGTAAAGGCCCTTTTATAGCTTATCATTTGCTACAAAAAATTGAAAAAATGAATAAAACTGGAAAAAAAGCATCAATTAAGACTTGGTCACGCTCATCTATGATTATTCCAGCAATGATTGGCCATACAATTTCCGTATATAATGGTAAAAAGCATATTCCTCTTTTTATATCTGACCAAATCATTGGCCATAAGCTTGGAGAATTTATACCAACCCGAAACTTTCGTTCTCATATAAAAAGTAGTGATAGACGTACAAAAAAGAAATAAATATTTAACAAATAAATGAAAGATAAACAAACAGCAAAAGCTGTCAGTAAATATATTAGAATATCATCGCATAAAGTTCGACGTGTTTTAGACCAGATTCGTGGGCGTTCATATTTAGAAGCTTTAATGCTATTACAATTTATGCCTTATAGAGCTTGTGGACCAATTTGGCAAGTATTAAATTCAGCCGCTGCAAATGCTGAAAATAATAATGGTCTGAATAAAGAAGACCTAATTGTTAAAACAGTCTTTGCTGACCAAGGTCCAGTATTACGTAGATTTAGACCACGTGCACAAGGGAGAGGTTATCAGATTCGTAAACCAACTTGTCATATTACTATAATTTTAGAACCTAATAATTAATAGATCCAAAAATAAATTTTTAATAAAACTAATACGAGACTAGATTATGGGACATAAAACACACCCTTTGGGCTTTAGGCTAGGGATTGTACAAGAAGATCGATCATTATGGTATAGTGGAACAAATTCTTATATTTCTTTTTTGAAAGAGGACTATACGATTCGAGAATATATCTCTCAATTTCTAATTTCAAATAACGTTGGTTATTCAGGTATTACCAAACTTATTATTAAACGTAATGAGACAAAAAAAAGACTATATATTGAAATACAATCTGTAGTACCCGGTCGTATTGTAGGAAAATCAGGATCATTATTAAGAACATTAGATCAAGAACTTAGTGCACTACTAAAAAATAAAAAAGTTTTAATTAATATTGTTGAAATTACAAAACCCTATACAGAAGCTAGTATATTAGTTGATGTTTTAGTGAAAAAATTAGAAGAAAGAGTATCATTCAGAAAATGTATCCGAGAAATCCTTAGACGTTATAGAACAGAAGACGAATTAAAAGGTATTAAAGTTCAAATAGCAGGTCGATTAAATGGAGCTGAGATTGCGAGAACAGAATGGGTTCGTGAAGGGCGTGTACCACTTCAAACATTACGTGCTAATATTGATTATTCTTATAAAGTAGCTCAAACAACATATGGTATTTTAGGAATTAAAATATGGCTTTTTAAAAATGAAATATTAGCGAAAAAAATTATTTAATAACATTACAAAATTTAAGAAAATGCTTAGTCCTAAAAAAACAAAATTCCGAAAACAACATCGTGGTAGATTAAAAGGGAAAGCCTCAAGGGGAAATAAAATTAGTTTTGGTGATTATGCTATTCAAGCATTAGAACCTACTTGGTTAACGTCTCGTCAAATTGAAGCGACAAGAAGAACAATTACACGATATACAAAACGTGGTGGTAAGTTATGGATAACGGTTTTCCCAGATAAACCAATAACTGCTAGAGCTGCAGAATCAAGAATGGGATCAGGGAAAGGATCAGTTGACTATTGGGTAGCTGTAGTTAAACCCGGGACTATTTTGTTTGAATTAAGCGGTGTTCCTTTAAAACTTGCAAAAGAAGCAATGCTAATTGCTTCTTATAAGTTACCAATTAAAACAAAATTCCTTATAAATTAAAGAAGAAAGTATACCTATTATGAGTCTACCAAAAATCGATGAAATTAAAAACTTAGATAAAAATGAGTTAGAAAATGAGATTTTAAATATAAAAAAACAATTATTTAAATTACGTGTACGACGTGGAGCAAAACAATCTTTTAAATCGCACCAATTCAAACATGGGAAACATAGGTTAGCACAGTTATTAATGATACAAAAAAGTAATTAGAAAATTATCTTAAGGAATAATGATTTATGGTTAAACTGCAGAGACTTGGTATTGTAATAAGCAATAAAATGCAAAAAAGTGTTGTTGTTGCTGTTGAGTATCGTTATAAACATAAATTTTATTCAAAAATTATAGTTAGAACAAAACGTTATTTAGCACATGATGCAGAGGATATTTGTAATATTGGGGATGAAATATTATTAGAGGAAAGTAGACCATTAAGTAAAAAGAAACGTTGGATAGTAAAAAAAATACTAAATAAAGCAGTAATCGTTAATTAAGGTTTTAAAATTTATTATATTATGATACAACCACAAACGTATTTAACAGTAGCAGATAACACAGGTGCAAAAAAAATTATGTGCATTCGTGTACTAGGTGGTCGTCGTAAATATGCAAGACTGGGTGATATTATTATTGGGGTTGTGAAGGAAGCAACACCAAATATGTTAACTAAAAGATCTGACATTGTTAAAGCTGTCGTTATAAGAACAAAAAAAGCTGTTTCACGTAAAGATGGAACTAGCATTCGTTTTGATGATAATGCAGCCGTTATTATTAACATGGATAAAAACCCAAAAGGTACAAGAATTTTTGGCCCAATTGCAAGAGAAATTCGTGATAAAGATTTTACTAAAATTGTTTCATTAGCCCCTGAGGTTATTTAAATGAAGAAAAAAGCTACTTTAAAAATGAAGGTACACGTAAAAATAGGGGAAAAAGTAAAAATAATTTCTGGACAAGAAAAAGGAAAAATAGGTCTTGTAAAAGAAATCATAAAACAAGAAAATAAACTTATTATTGAAGGTATCAATATAAGAATTAAACATGTTAAACCTACTCGACCTGAAGAGAATGGTGAAATTAAAAGGATTGAATTCCCAATCCACAGTTCAAATGTATCACTTTACCAGGAGTAATATTTTATGATAAATGATAATGAAATTGAAGCAAAAAATTTAAAATTTTTATACAAAGATTTAGTATTTCCTAATTTAGTTAAACAATTTAACTATAAAAATAACCATCAAGTCCCAAAATTAGTTAAAATTCAACTAAACCGTGGATTAGGGGTTGATGGTCAAAATAACAAAACATTACAAAAATCGGTTGATGAAATGCGTTTAATCACAGGACAACAACCAATTTTAACAAAAGCAAAAAAATCCATAGCAGGCTTTAAAGTTCGAGAAGAAATGGTTTTGGGAATAACGGTAACTCTTCGAAGTAAAAAAATGTATGCTTTCTTAGAAAAATTAATTCATCTTGTTTTACCAAGAATTAGAGATTTTAGAGGGTTAAGTTTAAAAGGATTTGATCGCAACGGTAATTATAATTTTGGATTAAAAGAGCAGTTAGTATTTCCTGAAATTAGCTATGAAAATGTAGATCAAATAAAAGGCTTTAATATTTCCATAGTAACAACAGCACAAACAAAAACTGAAGGTATTGCTCTTCTAAAAGAGTTTGGTTTCCCATTAACTGATTAAAAAGGAGTATGAAAATATAGTGACAACAGATATTATTGCAGACACATTAACTCGCATTAGGAATGCAAATTTGGTTCGTCACCAAATTGTTAGAGTTATAAAGACAAAAGTAACTTATTCAGTTGTAAAAATTTTAAAAGAAGAAGGTTATATTTCTAATTTTGAAGAAATTGAAGTTTCTAATAGAAAATATTTATTACTTTGTTTAAAATATCATAGTCAAAAAAGACAACCAATTATTACAGGTATTAAACGAATAAGTAAACCTGGTTTAAGGATTTATGTAAATAAAAGCAATTTACCTAATGTTTTAAGCAATTTAGGGATAGCTATATTATCAACCTCTAAAGGAATTCTTACGAATAATAAAGCAAAAAAATTAGGCGTCGGTGGTGAAGTTATTTGTTATATTTGGTAATAAAGGTTTAAATTTATATGGGAAGAATCGGTAAATTACCTATAAAGGTACCATCTAATGTTCAAGTTCAGGTTAATCAAAACAATATCGAAGTTTCAGGGCCACATGGGAAACTTTTTAGAAAAATTTCAGATCTAATTTCAGTTGAATTACGTGATAATATCATTTACGTTACGAAAAATGAAAATACACGAATCGCGAATCAACTTTATGGATTAAGTAGAACTCTAATTAATAATATGGTGGTTGGAGTTTCACAAAAATTTGAGCGTACACTCCAACTTGAAGGAGTTGGTTATCGTGCTCAATTAAAAGATAAAGATTTAGTACTAAACCTAGGTTATAGTCACCCAGTTTTAATAGCAATACCTTTAGGCATCGAGATTAAAGTAGAAAAAAACGTAGGGATAATTATTACAGGATTTGATAATGAGCTTGTGGGCCAATTAGCTGCAACAATAAGAAGTAAACGTCCTCCTGAACCATATAAGGGTAAAGGCATATTATACAAAGGTGAAATTATTAAACGTAAAGTAGGAAAATCAGGGAAATAATAAATTATGGGAAAGAGAGAGAAGAAAATAATTAAAGGTAATAATCTTAAACCACGCTTAGCTGTTTTTCGTTCAAATAAACATATTTACGCTCAAGTTATTGATGATTCTTGTTCAAAGACAATTATAAGTTGTTCTACTTTAGAATTAGAAGTAAAAGCAAAATGCGAAAAAACTTCAAACAAAATGGCTTCAAAAATTGTCGGAGAAATTATTGGTAAACGATTATTAGAAGAAAATATTAAAGAAATAATATTTGACAGAGGGAAAAAATCTTATCACGGGAGAATAAAAGAACTAGCCGAAGGTGCTAGGTTAGTTGGGTTAAGTTTTTAGTAATTATAGGTTTTAAATATAAATTTATTAAGTCTTTTAGCACATTTATGACCACTCCAAATAAAAAAATTCGTTGGGAACAAAGGGTAGTAAAAATTTCTCGGGTTTCGAAAGTAGTAAAAGGTGGAAAAAAAATAAGTTTCCGAGCAACTGTTGTTGTTGGTGATATGGAAGAAAGAGTTGGCGTAGGTGTAGGAAAAGCTGAAGAAGTTAGTACTGCTATAAAAAAAGCAGAAACTGATGCAAAAAAAAATGTATTAACGATCCCTATTGCCCAAGGTAAAACAATCCCTCATGCTATGGTTGGAGTAGCAGGTGGTTCTAAAGTTTTTATTAGACCTGCGGTACCAGGGACAGGGGTTATTGCTGGGGGTTCAGTACGTATTGTTTTAGAACTTGCTGGTATTAAAAATATTTTATCAAAACAACTTGGTTCTAATAATCCTTTAAATAATGCTAGGGCTACTATAGTTGCTTTAAAAAGTTTAAATACAATTGAGCAAGTGATGCAAAAACGACAAATATCCCTAGAACAAGTATTAGGGAAATAAGTATAAAATTAAAGAGATTAGTGGAAAAAAATATTTGTTAATATAAGAAAAATATCTATTTATTTAAATTTTTCCATGAATTTACAATTACGAAGTAAAAATACTCCTTCTTTTCGACAACGTTTCTTTTTAACAATTGGTTTGCTTACATTGGTTAGAATAGGGAGTTTTATACCGCTCCCGTATATAGATATTAAAACATTTTCTCCTTTACTAGAATCAAATACTTCAACAACAGCAGTTGCTTCGATTTTAAATAGTTTTTCTGGAGGTGAAAATGCTTCTTTTAGTATATTAAGTCTTGGGATTTTACCTAATATAAATGCTTCTATTATAATCCAACTTTTAACTACTATTAACCCAACTCTTTTAAAATTGCAAAAAGAAGAAGGGGAATATGGTCGACGTAAGCTTACAGATTATACCAGATATTTAACTTTTTTTTGTGCCATTATTGAAAGTATTGTTACAACTTATAGTTTTCGCCCATTAATATTTAATTGGAACGTTTTGGTATTAATTCAAATAAGTCTGACCTTAATAGCAGGTTCAATGATTATTTTATGGTTTAGTGAATTGATTACAAAAGATGGTATAGGTAATGGGTCATCTATATTAATTTGTTTTAATATTGTTTCAAATTTCCCTGACCAACTTAGAGCTATGATTTTAGCTCTATCGAATCAAAATATTATAGTTAGTTTTTTTATTGGTGGAATATTTTTATTAACAACCGTTGGGTGTATTTATATAAATGAAGCAATGGTAAAAATTCCATTAGTTTCTGCAAGTCAATTATTACGTAATGTAAATAAATTCTCATTATGGAATAATAGTAATTTACCTCTTCGAGTTAACCAAGCAGGAGTAATGCCTTTAGTTTTTACTTCTTCAGTAATGGTTATTCTATCTTCTCTTGCTAACTTGATCTACGGACAACTTATTAATATCGAATTGTTTTCTTTTTTAAATTCTTTTTCTACAAATTTAACTTTGGGAATTGGGAAGATTTTTTATTGGTCTACTTATGGTATATTAGTCTTTTTTTTTACATCATTTTATTCAACCATACTTTTAGATCCAAAAGATATGACTGAACAATTTCGTAAAAATTCTGTTACAATAAAAGGAATTACTCCAGGGAAGTCAACACAAAGCTACCTATCGATAACCATTAAAAGATTAACGGTTTTAAACGCGGTCTTTCTTATTGGTGTTCTTATTCTACTTAACGGTTTAGAATATTTATTACCAGTAAATAATTTAAATTTACGTGGGTTTGGGTTAACTTCTCAACTTATTTTAGTTAATGTTTTAGTAGATACTTTTAGAAAAGTTAGAAATTTATTAAATGCTGAAGCTATATTTTAAATTTTTAAAGCACACAAGTAATTTAAAGTGAGTTAAAACAAAAAAATTATATAATTTATAAAAAAATATGAAAGTTAGACCTTCAGTAAAAAAAATGTGTGAAAAATGTAGAATTATCCGCCGCCATGGTCGAGTTCAAGTAATTTGTACTAATCTTAAACATAAGCAACGACAAGGTTAAATTAAAAAAGAAAATGGAGATAAAATATGGTTCGATTTCTTGGAATAGATCTGGCAAACAATAAAAAAATCAAATATGCTTTAACTGGGATCTACGGCATTGGTTTATCTAGAGCGGAAGAAATTTTAGATAGAGCTGGATTAAAAGATGCTGATGAAGCAGGTGTTAGAACAAAAGATTTATCTGATGAAGATATTAGTAATTTGCGAAAGGTTCTAGAAAAAAATTATCAACTTGAAGCTGACTTATTCCGTTTAACAAATTTAAATATAAAACGATTAATGGAAAATGGTTCAATTAAAGGTCGTCGACACCGTGCAGGGTTACCTGTTCGAGGCCAACGAACAAGAACTAACGCTAGAACTAGAAGAGGAGGAAAAAAAACAGTGGCAGGAAAAAACAAGTAAACCATATTTAGAAAATTTAACCACAGGTTGGAGAATGTAAGAAATGAAAAAAAAAATGAAGCGCACTATTGTTACTGGAACTATGCATGTACACGCTACTTTTAACAATACAATTGTAACCGTAAGTGATTTAAATGGAAACACATTATCATGGGCTTCATCGGGGACTGTTGATTTTAAAGGGTCTCGAAAAGGTACGCCATTTGCTTCGCAAAAGGCTGCTGAAAAAGCTGCATTAATAGCTAAAGAAGCATATGGACTTAAAAGATTAGAAGTTGTTATAAAAGGTTCTGGGCCAGGGAGAGAGCCAGCTATTAGAGCGGTTTATCAAAAAGGCATAAGAATAGTGTCTATAAAAGATGTAACGTTTATACCTTATAATGGTTGTCGCCCTCCAAAACGTAGAAGAGTTTAAAATTTAACAAGTAGAAATTTTTTTGTAAAGATAATAGAATATCTCAATTTTATAAAAAAAACTACAACATATATATCCATTATAGCTTTATATAACTTAAATAAATAGATATTAACTAAAAGGAGATAATTAATGAAGATAAATAGTAAATGTAAGTGTGTAGACCTAGATTTATTAAACCGTAATGAATTTTATGGACATTTTGTTTTTACTTCATTAGAACAAAGTGAAGGGACTACAATTGGTAATATGTTAAGACGTGCTTTACTCTCAAATTTATATGGGTTTCGAATTACTGGTGTTCGAGTTGCTGGGATAAATAATGAATTTACTCCTTTAGAAGGCGTTCGTGAAGATCTTCTTGAGATCATACTAAATTTAAAAGAAATTATTATATATGATCAAAACAACACTGGCCAAGCTTGTTATGGAATGTTAAAAGCGCAAGGGCCAGCTATAATAACTGCTGGAGCTCTTACACTACCTAATGGTATTAAAGTTTTAAACCCAAGTACCCATTTATTAACAATCTCTGATGAATCAGTAATTGAATTAGCAATAAAAATAGAATACGGGAAATCTTATATTCTAGCTAAAAACCAAAAACTAGAAGGATCTGCAGATTTTATCCCAATCGACTCTAATTTTGCACCGGTATTGAAGGTTAATTCCTATATTAAACCATTACCGCAGGATGTTGAAAACACAAACGAGGAACTCCATCTAGAAATTTTTACTAATGGTACTTTATTACCTCATCAAGCATTGATACAAGCTCGGAATATGATAGGGTATATGTTATCAACAATTACTAATATGGAGTTTCCTTGTTTTGATTACAAGGAAATAGAAAAACCTAGTAAAAAAGATATTGTTTCTATAAATAAGGCACTCGAGAGTGATAAAACAATAAAAAAAACTAAAGTAAAGCTAAAAAAAGAAACAATTGAGGTTATAGAGACAGAAATAAATTCTGAAAAAGAAAAAATTGGAATTGTAGAAGAAATCGATAAGCACGAAAAAATTAATGTTAGTAAAAAGATTACACCAGAAGAAAGATTATTAAAACGCGTTACTGATATGGAGAGTGGATCTTTAAAAGGCTTAGGTTTATCAAACCGAATAATCAAAGCTTTAAATAAGGTTAATATCAATTTTACTTGGGACCTAATGGAATACCCTTCCCCTAACTTAATAACTATAGAAGGACTAGGCCCAAAATCAGTAGAAGAGATAAAGAATAAATTAACTCTTTTTTACGAGCCTCCTACTGATTAATGCTTTATATTATTCGTGTTTTTATCCGTATTCAACTTTATTATAGAAATTTAATATTATTATGAAAGATACTTTTATTCCGTCGAAACTTGATTTAAAACAACAATGGTATATAATTGATGCAAAAGATAAATGTTTAGGTCGATTAGCTACGGAAGTATCTAATTTACTAAGAGGTAAAAATAAAACTATTTTTACCCCTGCACAAGATGTTGGTGATTACATTATAATAGTAAATGCAAGTGAAATAAATGTAACTGGGAAAAAACGTGTACAAAAATTATACTTTCGTCATTCTGGTCGACCTGGTGGAAAAACAGTTGAAAGTTTTGAAGATTTACAAGTCCGTATACCAGAACGTATTCTTGAAAAGGCCATTAAAGGAATGCTACCAAAAAATCGCTTAGGTCGAAAACTATTTACAAAATTAAAAGTATACAAAGGTCAAGAGCATCCGCATATGTCTCAAAAACCTCAAAAAATAGAATTATAATAACTAAAGTTTATGACAAGTAAAAACCAAACTAATCCTCATATTTATGGGATTGGTAGAAAAAAAGAATCTACAGCAATCGTTTATTTAGTGCCTTTTACAGAATCCACTTCACAAATAACATGTGAAGTAAACGGTCATAAAGCAGAACAATACTTTCAACAAAATTTTACCTACTTAAATCAAATAAGCTTACCTTTAAAAAAGGTTAAATTAGATAAAAAGTATAAAATTATTGCAAGTGTGAAAGGTGGTGGTTTAACGGGACAGGCTGATTCAATAAAACTAGGAATTGCCAGAGCTCTTTGTAAAGTTGATAAGCTTAATTTTAGACCTATTTTAAAATTCGAAGGATTTTTAAAGCGTGATGCACGAATTAAAGAACGTCGTAAATATGGTTTAAAAAAAGCCAGAAAAGCTTCTCAGTACTCAAAACGTTAATTCAAAACAATATTTTACTATATACTTATTATTATAAACATTATTTATATGCCTAAAAAGAATATACATCCAAAATGGTTTAATGATACAAAAGTCTATTATGATGGACAATTAATCATGATTGTAGGTTCAACAAAACCTGAATTACATGTTGATATTTGGTCAGGTAACCATCCTTTTTATACAGGGTCACAAAGAATAATCGATACCGAAGGTCGTGTTGAAAGGTTCTTAAAAAAATACAAGATTGAAAATGCGGTTAGTTAAACCCTATAAATTAATTAAAACTTAAATCTATGCCAACTATACAACAACTTATTCGCGTACGACGTAAAAAAATACAACCCCGAACAAAATCACCTGCATTAAAAAGTTGTCCTCAACGTAGAGGTGTATGCACTAGAGTTCATACAATTACACCAAAAAAACCAAACTCAGCGATACGGAAAGTGGCCCGAGTAAGATTAACTTCTGGTTTTGAAGTTACAGCTTATATCCCTGGGATTGGTCATAACTTACAAGAGCATTCTGTAGTTTTACTTCGTGGTGGAAGAGTAAAAGATTTGCCTGGGGTACGTTATCATATTATTAGAGGAACTCTGGATACAATTGGAGTAAAAGACCGACGTCAAGGTCGTTCAAAGTATGGGATGAAAAAACCAGTAAAATAAAATAAAAGATTAATAAAACAAATTATGTCACGTCGTACAAATAAAAAAAGAAAATTTCCCATAGCTGATTCAGTTTATGATAGTTTTTTAGTAAATTTAATGATATCAAAAATTTTAAAAAGTGGCAAAAAAACTGTAGCACAAAAAATAATTTATGAAGCTTTTGATATTATAAAAGAAAGAACAAATAGTCAGCCATTAAAGATTTTTGAAAAAGCTGTAAAAAATGTAAGTCCTGCCGTTAAGATAAAAGCTAAGCGTGTTGGGGGTTCTACTTATCAGGTGCCTATTGAAGTAAAAAAATTTAGAGGTATTAATTTAGGATTATGCTGGATTATCCAATTTGCTAGAGCTCGCTCGGGAAAAACAATAGCAATCAAATTAGCAAATGAGATTATCGATGCTTCAAAAGGTTCGGGTAATTCAATCCGTAAAAAAGATGAAACTCACCGTATGGCAAGATCAAATAAAGCTTTTGCCCATTTCCGTTCTTAATCATTTTTATTAATTAAATCGTATTTAATTAAACGCCAAAAGTAAAAAATATAAAATAAAAAAAGGACTATATATTATGGCTCGCGAAAAATATGACCGTACGAAACCACATATCAATATTGGAACAATTGGACATGTAGATCATGGTAAAACTACATTAACTGCTGCGATTACAGCTGTTTTGTCACTTTCAGGGGACTCTACTAATGCAAAAAAATATGAAGATATTGACGCAGCGCCTGAAGAACGCGCACGTGGTATAACAATAAACACCGCACATGTAGAGTATGAAACAGAAAGTCGTCATTATGCTCATGTAGATTGCCCGGGACATGCAGATTATGTTAAAAATATGATTACTGGTGCGGCACAAATGGATGGAGCAATTTTAGTTGTTTCGGCAGCCGACGGCCCTATGCCTCAAACGCGTGAGCATATTTTATTATCTAAACAAGTTGGTGTTCCGCATATCGTAGTATTTTTAAATAAAGAAGACCAGGTCGATGACCTTGAATTAGTAGAATTAGTGGAATTAGAAGTTAGAGAACTATTATCTAATTACGACTTCCCTGGTGATGATATACCAATACTTACTGGTTCTGCTTTACAAGCTCTTGATGCTATTAATAATGAACCTACTTTAGTAAAAGGTGATAATAAATGGGTAGATAAAATTTATAGTTTAATGGAATCAGTTGATAGTTATATTCCAACACCAATCCGTGATGTTGATAAACCATTCCTAATGGCGATTGAAGATGTTTTTTCAATTACTGGCCGAGGAACAGTTGCTACTGGTAAAATTGACCGTGGAATTGTAAAAGTAGGTGAAACAGTAGATCTAGTTGGTTTAGGTGATACTAAATCAACAACAGTAACTGGTGTTGAAATGTTCCAAAAAACTTTAGATGAAGGTGTAGCTGGAGATAATGTAGGAATTTTATTACGTGGGTTACAAAAAGGTGATATAGAACGTGGAATGGTTTTATCAAAACCTGGAACAATTACACCACATAACACTTTTGAGTCTGAACTTTATATTTTAACGAAAGAAGAAGGCGGTCGCCATACTCCATTTTTCCCTGGGTATAGACCTCAATTCTATGTAAGAACAACAGATGTTACGGGTGAAATTTTAAGTTTTATTACTGATGAAGGTGAAAAAACATTAATGGTTATGCCAGGTGACCGTGTTAAAATGACAGCTAAATTAATTTCTTTAATTGCAATTGAAGAAGGAATGCGATTTGCTATTCGTGAAGGTGGTCGAACTATTGGTGCTGGTGTTGTTTCAAAAATTATTCAATAAGTTATATTTTTATGTCAAAAGAAAAAATACGAATTATTTTACAGTCTTTTAATCATTTAGTTTTAAATGAATGCTGCAAAAAAATATTAGATGCTTTAGCGAATGAGGAATCAATTTTAAATGTAGCGGGACCTATTTCATTCCCTACGAAAAAAAGATCATATTGTGTTTTAAGATCCCCACATGTAAATAAGGACTCTCGAGAGCAGTTTGAAATCCGTCGATATAAAAAAATTATTGATATTCACTCGGAATCGAAAGAAATCGTGAATACTTTATTAGTATTAGACCTTTCACCAGGTGTATCTACTGAATTATATAGTTACAAATAGTATTATCATTTCTGTTCAAGTTTTAAATTTAAAACTTGAACAGAAATAATGGTATTATGCTGGTATTAACTCTTCTTGTTTAAAATTCGACGTATTTGTACCACCATAGTTGACTTTTACAAATCTAACTAAAACAGGGTAATTTGACCCACCTTTTTCTACTATCACAACAGTTCCAACATCATTATACCAATATGATTCTTTTCTTAAAATACGTACTTTTGCTCCTTTTTCTACCATAGTATTTTTTTTGTTTAGAAATAATTTAATTAATAGTTATAAATGAAATTATATTTTATTTTTTATTAAGTTTACATAAAATTTTTATTTAGTTGTTTTTTGTTATAGTATGTGTTAATAATAATTTATTATTAACGTGTGCTAAGGAGAGGCATTTATGAAAAATGAAACCCCAAAGATTTTCTATATAATTTTAGTTGGGTTAGCAGTTGTTTCTGGTTTTGTTTATTTTAAGTGGGACAATTTTTTAGAATTAGGAAGTAATTTAGTTAATTTTAAAGAGAGTCACCCAAGTCAAATGATTTCTTTTGACAAATTTTTAAGCTATTTAGAAAATGGCGATATAAAAAAAGTAGATTTATATGAAAATGCTGAAATCGTAGTGTTTGATGCTTTTGGTTCTTTAGGTGATAAATTACAGCATATCGGTGTAAAAGTACCTATCCGTAATTCATCTTTAATTTTAAAATTAAGAGAATTTCAAATAGACTTTACAGCTCACCCAGCTGTAACTTTCGAATCAGCATGGTCTATTTTAAGTGCTCTTTTAGTTCCAGTTTTACTTTTAGTCGTTTTCCAACTATTTTTTTCTGAAGGTAGTAATTATGACTTCTTTGGTAACTTACGTAAAGCTCGTGCAAAAATTCAATTAGATGCAAATACTGGTGTTTCTTTTAGTGATGTTGCTGGTATTGATGAAGCTAAACAAGAATTCGAAGAATTTGTTTCTTTTCTTAAAATGCCACAATTATTTACAGCCGTTGGTGCTAACCCTCCAAAAGGAGTAATCATAGTTGGACCTCCTGGGACGGGGAAAACTTTGTTAGCAAAAGCAATCGCTGGAGAAGCAGGGGTGCCATTTATTAGTATTTCTGGTTCTGAATTTGTTGAAATGTTCGTTGGAATAGGAGCTTCCCGTGTTCGTGATCTATTTGAAACAGCAGAAAGAAATTCTCCCTGTATTTTATTTATTGATGAAATTGATGCAATCGGTAGACAAAGGGGAACAGGTGTTGGAGGAACTAATGATGAGAGGGAGCAAACATTAAATCAAATTTTAACAGAAATGGATGGGTTTAAGCCCACGAGTGGTATAATTGTTATTGCAGCTACAAATAGAGCTGATGTTTTAGATTCCGCTTTATTACGTCCTGGTCGTTTTGATAGACAAATAACAGTCAACTTACCAGATATCTATGGGCGTATAGAGATTTTAAAAGTTCATAGTCGAAACAAAAACATAGATTCAAAAACGTCTCTTAAATTTATTGCACAAAGAACTGCTGGTTTTTCAGGGGCTGATTTAGCTAATATACTTAACGAAGCTGCGATTTTAACAGCCCGTGCTAATTTAGAAACAATATCAATTAAACAAATATATACAGCTATTGAAAGAATTATTGCTGGTCTAGAGGGAGTTCTTTTAAATGATTCTCGGAACAAAAGATTAGTTGCTTATCATGAAGTGGGACATGCGTTAGCTGGTACTTTATTAAAAAATCATGATGATGTTCAAAAAGTAACCTTAATTCCTCGTGGGCGCGCTCAAGGATTAACTTGGTTTACACCCGATGAGCAACCTCTTTTAACCCGAGGCCAATTATCTTCTAGACTAATAGGTACCCTTGGTGGAAGAGCGGCGGAAAAAGTTATTTTTGGTAAAATGGAAATAACTAGTGGGGCGAGTAATGACTTTTTTAAAGTAAATTCTTTGGCTAGACAAATGGTTACAAGATTTGGGATGTCTAGTTTAACGCCAATGGCTATGGACTTACCACAACCTTCAATCTTTTTTGGTCGACGTTTACAAACAAGACCAGATTGTTTCCTTGATGTTGCAGATCAAATTGATATGCAAATTATTGAGATTGTTGAAGATGGGTTTGATAAAGCTTGTACTATATTAGAAAGAAACCGTTTATTATTAGATCAGTTAGCGACATTATTAACGCAAATTGAGACAATTGATGGGAAAGATTTTGAGAAATTTGTAAGTAGTTATACTGGTTTACCTAAAAAAACTAAATTGCAACCATTATCTTAATTAATTTAAATTATAGCTAATATTTGTTCTATTTAATTGTACTTTAGTTAACTAAAGTACAATTAAATAGAACAAATATTAGCTATAATTTAAATTAATTACCTAAACTTTGCCAATCTACATCAACATCATTTAAAATTAATGATGAATTATAGATTTGTAAAATAATTAATAAAAAAACTAAAAATAATAGCATAGCTATACCCATAAGTAATGTTGTAGCCCAACCTGGTGCTACTTTACCATATTCAGAATTTAAAGGTCTTAAAATATCACCTAATTTTGTTTTGAAAGCCATAATGTAATAAAGTTTAAGTTAATTAATAACAATTTCTTGTCAGTATAGTAATTTAATAATTATAAATAAAGTAAAAACTATGGAAACATCAACAATTTTAATAATTTTTGTATCTAGCTTATTAATAGGAATAACTGCTTATTCAACTTATACGGCGTTTGGGCCGGGGTCAAAATTTTTGAGAGATCCCTTTGAGGAACATGAAGATTAATACTTATAAATTACCTAACAGTTTTATCTTTCCTATCTATATAAAATTAAAATTTTATTAGAAAGGGAAGATAAAACTAGAAATCAATAATTATTCTTTAAGTATTTTAGGTGGATCACGGAAGAAAACAGCAAAAAAGAGAACCATTAGTGTTCCTATTAATAAAGTTGCATACACTAATGCTGGTTGTGAAAGTTGTGAAAAGTCTATGCCCATATTTTTTCCTTTTAATTAATTAAAAAAATAAATTATACTACACCTTGTTTACGAGTTGTTTCATCACCTAATTTTTGGAATGCACCAAATTCTACTTGCTCAGTAACCTCTGAACCAATACCAGTAAATACGTCACGGAAGATAGTACGTGAACCATGCCATAAATGACCTAGGAAGAATAATAATGCTAAATTTAGATGACCAAAAGTATACCAACCACGTGGGCTACTTCTGAATACTCCATCAGATTCTAAACTTGTTCTATCAAACTCAAAAACTTCACCAAGTTGAGCTTTACGAGCAAATTTCTTCACTGTTGGTGCATCTTTAAATGATTGTCCATTTAATTTACCACCATAGAAACTAACATTAACACCAACTTGTTCTATGCTATATTTAGATTCAGCACGTCTGAATGGTATATCTGCACGAATAATTCCATCTTTATCAATTAGAATTACAGGGAAAGTCTCAAAGAAAGCTGGCATACGACGCACAGCTAATTCTCGACCTTCACGGTCTCTAAAAATTGGGTGTCCTAACCAAGCTTCTGCGATTCCATCACCTTTGTTCATAGGGCCAGATCTAAATAAACCACCTTTCGCTGGGTTATTACCAATATAATCATAGAAAGCTAATTTATCAGGAAGACTTGACCAAGCCTCACTTTCAGATAAACCTTCATTTAATGAAACTTCAACACGACGTTCAATTTCTTGTTGGAAATATCCACTATCCCATTGGTATCTTGTTGGACCGAATAATTCAATTGGAGTTGTTGCAGAACCATACCACATAGTCCCTGAAGTAATAAAAGCTGCAAAAAAGACAGCTGCAATACTACTAGATAGTACTGTTTCAATATTACCCATTCGTAATGCACGATATAAACGTTGAGGAGGTCTTAGAGTTAAATGGAAACCACCTGCTAAGACACCAAAACTTCCTGCTGCCATATGATGTGATGCAATCCCACCAGGGTTGAAAGGATTAAAACCTGAAGCTCCCCAGGAAGGTGCTACTGGTTGGACTTGGCCTGTTAATCCATAAGCATCGGAAACCCAAATACCAGGACCAAAAAACCCAGTTACATGGAATGCACCAAAACCAAAACATAATAAACCAGACAAGAATAAATGTATACCAAAAATTTTTGGTAAATCTAAAGAAGGCTCACCTGTTCTTGGATCACGGAATAATTCAAGATCCCAATAAACCCAATGCCAAACAGCAGCTAAGAAACATAAACCTGATAATATAATATGACTATAAGCTACTCCTTCGTAACACCATAGACTTACAATTGGTTCAGATCTTTCTCCGGCAATATCCCAGCCTGTCCATGAATCAGAAACACCTAATCTAGTCATAAAAGGCATAACAAACATACCTTGACGCCACATTGGGTTTAAAATAGGATCTGAGAAATCAAATATAGATAATTCGTATAATGCCATTGAGCCAGCCCATCCTGCAACTAATCCTGTATGCATTAAATGAACTGCAATTAATCTACCTGGGTCATTTAGAACTACAGTATGAACACGGTACCATGGTAATGCCATTTGTTATAAACTCCTATTAAGTGAACATGTTTTTGACTTTCTTACTATGAAATTTACTTATACGGATGATAACGTTGACAAATCACCTAATTACCTATACTATATACTACGTTATTATTTAGATTAAAATAAATTTTGCTTGTAATATTTATTATTTTTAAACCAAATTTAATGTTTAAAATACACGTTATAAACCCAGAACTAAAAATTGATGCCGTTATTGATTGTAATGACGACCAAACTATTTTAGAAGCAGCTGAAGAGCAAGATTTAAATCTTCCATATTCTTGCCGTGCTGGAGCTTGTTCTTCATGTACAGGTAAATTAATTAAGGGAGAAGTAGATCAAACAGAACAAGCTTTTTTAGAAGAGCCTCACCTTGAGAAAGGCTTTATATTAACTTGTGTAGCTTACCCTCAAACAGATTGTAAACTTCATTCTCATGCAGAAGAAGACATATTCTAAGAAATTGGAAAGTCTTTATTGAAATAATTGTTTAACTACTCCTTTAGTAAATAGAAAGATCAAGTGTGTTTATCTACCCTAAAGGGTAGATAAACACACTTGATCTTTCTATTTACTAAAGGAGTAGTTAAACAATTATTTCAGTGTTACAACTGCACCAGCATCTTCAAGTATTTTTTTAGTTTCTTCTGCAGCTGCTTTTGTTAGTCCTTCTTTTATAACTTTTGGTGTATTCTCAACTAATTCTTTAGCTTCTTTTAATCCTAGTTCAGTTACAGAGCGGACTACTTTTAAGATAGGTATCTTTTTGTCTTTAGGCACTTCATCTAAACTTACATCAAATTCTGTTTTTTCTTCTACTGCTGCAGAATCTTCAGAAGTTGAGCCACCTGCATTCATCATCATAACCCCTCCACCAGCAGATGCGTCAACATCAAATGTTTCTTCGATAGCTTTAACTAATTCTGCTGCTTCTAATAAAGTTAATGTTTTTAGTTCATCGATTAAAGTCGAAATTTTTTCAGTCATATTTTTATTTTATATTTTTTAATTCGTTTGTCAAAAGATAACTAGTTTAATTGATTTAAAGTTTTAAGGCAGAAATATCAATTTCGATTGAAGGCCCCATTGTACTACAAATATGAAAAGTTTTAAAATAACGCCCCTTTACACCAGGAGGTTTATTATTTTCAATTGAAGTATAGACAGCAATTAAGTTTTCTAATAAATCAGAATCAGCAAAATCACTTTTCCCAATTAATAGATGAACAATACCTGTTTTATCCGCTCTATATTCTAGTTTACCCTTTTTAAATTCCTCTAAAGTTAATTTAACATCAGTTGTTACTGTACCAGCTTTTGGTGATGGCATTAAACCTTTTGGACCTAAAATTCTACCTAACTTAGCTAGTTTTGGCATCATATCAGGTGTGGCAATTAATATATCAAAATTTATATCGCCTTTAGTAATTACTTCTATTAAGTCATCAGAACCAATTATATCAGCTAATTCTTTATACTCTGGTGTGATGCTTTCTAAAGGCATTAATACTGCAATACGTTTTGTCTTACCAGTTCCTTTAGGTAAAATTAGGGTACTTCGTAATTGTTGATCACTATATTTAGGATCAATTGATAAAGAAATATGTGCTTCCACAGATTCTATAAATTTGGCATTTGCAGTTTCTTTTAAAATACGAATTGCATCATCTTGGTTATATAAGCGCTTTTCTATTTTTTGTCTGTTCTCTTTCGTTCGCTTATTTAATTTCCTCATTCTTTTTTAGGCCCGTTATTTAAAATTTGTTAAATGTTAATCAATGATTGTGATTCCCATATTTTTTGCAGTCCCTCCAATAATTTTAACAGCACTATCTAAGCTTTTTGTATTTAAATCTGGTAATTTAATTTCCGCTATTTTTCTTATCTCGTCAGCTGTAATTGATCCTACTACTTGTCTATTTGGTTCTGACGCACCTTTTTTTATATTTGTAGCTTTAACTAATAATACTGAAGCTGGTGGAGTTTTTAGTATAAATGTATAAGATCTATCTTCATATACCGATATTTCTACTGGGATAATCAAACCAATTTGGTCAGCTGTTTTTGCATTATATTCTTTACAAAAAGCTGAGATATTAACTCCGTGTTGACTAAGAGCTGGCCCTACTGGAGGTGCAGGAACAGCTTTACCTGCAGATAAAGCAAGTTTTATTATGCTAGTTACTTTTTTTGCCATATATATATTTTTTTTTGAATTTAATAATTTTAAAATTAAAAATTTATTATAAGATTTCTAGTTTTTAATTTTTATTTCCGGCCAATTTCTCTTATTATTTTTTATATAATACGCGTCCTGAAGGATTTGAACCCTCGACACTAGGTTTTGGAGACCTATGTTCTACCAACTGAACTAAGGACGCTTCAAAGACCAAATACAAAAGTATTAAAAGATAAGATAAACCAATTCTAGCTTCTAGGTCAAATTAACTAATAACTAATTAGTAGGTATAAAAAATTTTATTCTATATTTTTTATTAGTATATAGTAGAAAAGTTATAATTCTAAATTTACAAGATTAGAATGATTCATTAAATATTAAAAAATCTAAGGTATTTAGGATCAAAGATTAATTTTGTAGATCCAATTGGGCCATTTCTATGCTTCGCTATAATTAGCTCAATCAAATTTTTTTCTAAAGTATCTTTATTATAATACTCATCACGATATAGCATAATAACAACATCTGCATCTTGTTCAATTGAATTATGAATAATTAAATGGTTAGTTAAATAGTTTGAATAAGCTGAAATATGTAAATCATAAACAGGAGCTAACTTGTGGTATCTTATCCTGGTCACTTTATCCCATGTCACAGAATATTTGCTTAAATTATTTAAAGATTTAAACCCTATTAATAATTTGGCACTAATAAAATTATTTAAGGCTAACTGATCAATTTTTTTCCAACCTTTATTCGTTAAAATTTTATGATTACTACTTATTAGCAAAGACCAACCTAGGGTAGTTTCTAGTTTATATACGGGTTTTTGCCCAGTAAATTTGATATCACAAATTTTTTGCTTAGAAATATAATTACCGGTCCAACAAAAAATAGAATTATCTTGTATTTTATTTATCTGCTGAGTAGATTTTTTAACTGAAAAATTAATACAACCACTTTCTCTTAAATCTGCTAAGATTGGTCTTTTATTTACTCTGCTCTCTACATTCCTACTTAATTGAGATAAAACAATAACTGGGATATTTAAATCACGGGCTAATTTTTTTAAAGCGCGCGTAATTTTAGAAAGTTCTTGGACTCTATTCGTGTCTTGGTTTACACCTTCGAGTAGTTGTAAATAATCAATGACTATCAAACTTATTTGGTTTGAGGATTCAAGATTAATTGTTTTTACTTTTAATTTTATTTCACCTACGGATAAATCTGGGGTATCGTCAATAAAAAGTCTTAATTGTGATAAATCCTCAATCGTATTATTAATTTTAAGCCATTCAGTTTCTTTAATCCTTGATGCTCTTAGTCTTGTATTTGTTATTCCAACTTCAGAAGCCAATAATCTATAGAGTAATTGTTGACGAGTCATCTCTAAACTAAAAAAAACTACCCCTGTTTTATGATTTTGAGCAATATTTTTTGCTAAATTAAAAGCAAAAGCAGTTTTCCCCATTGAAGGGCGCCCAGCAATTATAATAAGATCAGAATTTTGGAACCCCTGAGTTATTATATCAAACTCTAGAAACGTTGTTTTTAAACCAGGTAATTTTGGTATCCTTAAACCTTCTTCAATTTCCTTTAAAACTTGTTGTAATCCTTCTTGGACACTAATCATATGTTTTTTTGATTTAGTTTCAGATATGAGAAAAAAACTTTGTTCAATTTTAGTAAAAATTGTTTCTAATGGGGTTTCGGTTAAATAGCCACTTTCAATTATTTCCTCTCCAAGTTCAATTAATGATCTTCTTAAGTACTTTTCATAAATTAATGCTATATATTCTTCTAGATTACTTAAGGTATGCATTTGATTTAAAAGGTTTATAATTACATGTGCTCCACCAATTTTTAGTAAAAAACCATTATCTTGGGTCCATGTAATTAAATTTATATAATCAATTGTTTTACCTTCCGCATAAAGTATTAATAAAGCCTTATAAATAATTTGGTGAGTCTTTAAATAAAAAGCTTCAATGGGTAATTTTTCACTAACTAAGAGAATCGCTTCAGGTATTGTTAAAATACTTCCTAAGACTAGTTTTTCGGCTAACAGATTATAAGGGAGTATTGTTTCTAAATCAGATAATTCTAAGTCCCTCTTTGCCACAATATTCTATTCTGGTAATATTTCGATATTAATTTTAGCTATAACATCTGTTGTTAAAAGAACCTCAATAACATATTCCCCCAACTCTTTCATATCAGGTAGTTCTAATTGGGTTTTATTTAAATCTATAGTTAAATCTACGTTATCTATTATTAAATCTAATACATGTTTTTTTGTAATTTTACCATAAAAAATACCATTTTCAGATATTTTTTTCTTGATTGTAAATTTACCAGAATTTTCTAGTAATTCTTTATTAATAGTACACTTTTTACTAAATTGTATTTGTTTTACTTCTGATTCTTTTTGTTGCGATTCAAATTGGCTAATTAAATTAGGTGTAGCTATTTTACCAAGTTTTAAAGGGATTAGGTAATTCCTAATATACCCTGGTTTAACTTTAATAAGAGTACCTTGTTTACCTAATTTCTGAACATCTTTAGTTAAAATTACTTGAATTGTTTTTTTTCGCATAGGTTATATATAATAATTTATTATTATCTTTTTTAATAACAATAATAATTGTTACTACTAGTATTGGTATTATTATTTTTAGTTAATACGATCATCTTATAGTTTAACTTCATAAAAAAGTCAAATTTTAGATACTTCTTTCTACCTAGGTTGTTTTTTTTTTTTTAATCATATATAGTTCTCTATTATTTATAAATATTAGAATAATAGTAATAATTTAATTAGGAGCATTATGAAAGCTATAATACAATTTATTAAAGGCGTTGAAGAAACTACTATACCTACTATTAATATAACACGATCAACAGATGGGACTACAGGTACAGCAACTTTTATTTTTGAAGATGCTAGTTTATTCTACACTGGAGTTAATCCAGAAAGTGAAATAACAGGTATGTTTCTGATTGATAAGGAAGGAACGTTAAGTACAAAAGATCTTAATGCTAAATTTATTGAAGGGAAACCAAAAACACTTCAAGCTCTTTATATTATGAAAAATGCTGAAGCATGGGATCGTTTTATGAGGTTTATGGAAAGATATTCCGATGAAAATAATTTGACATTTACTAGGGCTTAAACAAATTTATATCTTTGGCTAATTCAATCTTAATAGAATTGAGCTAAGATTTATCACATATATGTATCTATCTATTTTTTAATGACTATAAAATTTTATGTATATTTCTTTAAAATGGGTACAGGAGCTAATAGGGCTACAAAATTTAACTTTAATTGATTTAGTCAATAGGTTAACTCTTGCAGGTTTTGAAATTGAGAGTATAGATAAGAAAAAATATTTTAAAAGTAATGATCTTATTTTAGATATTAGTTTTACAGCAAATAGAGCTGATGTATCAAATATGAGAGGGTTAATAACTGAAATAATTGCTCTTTTTAATTCTAATTTATTTTTGCAAACACCCAACAATATAAAACCCTTAATTCTATTAAATTCATATAAAAAAGCGTTAAATTCAAACCAAGTTTTTTATAGTCAAAGTATTAACTATAGATCTTTATTAAAAAGCACAAATTTTGAAGCTTTTAAACATTATAAAACATTAGGATGGGAATACTCTTTATGGGAACGCTATCTACAAAAAAAATCTTTTAGTAAAGTTATAAAAACTTTAACGGGTGAGAATCTATTGCATTCTGATGAGTGCGTGACTTTATTCAATATGAAAAGTCAAAAGCTAAAAATAAAAGAATCTCCTTATTGGATAAAAAAACGATTACTATTAATGGGTTTTAAACCAATTAATAATATTATAGATACTATAAATTATTTACTATTAGAGACGGGACAAGTTTTTTTTGCTTATGATCTAGAGGTATTACAGGAGTTTACAGGAACTTCAGAGATGGCTTTTGTTCCTAACTATGCTAGAGAAAAGGCTTTATTCCCTATAGGAGAATCAAAAACAATAGAATTAACTGAGGATATTTTAGTTTTAAATATTAATAATAAAATAATTACTATTCCGGGTTTAATTCAAAATTATTATACTCTTGTAAACACAGATACTTCATATGTAATACTTCAATATGGTTTATACGATTCAAAAAAAATTAAAAAATCATCAAAAACTTTAGGGCTAAGAACTGATTATTCAATAAAACTTGAGAAACAAACAGATTTAAATTTAATTGAACAAGCGCATTTACGGTTAATGCATATATTTTGGACCCAGAATATAAAGTTCGAGCGTAAGGTTAATAATAATAATAATAATTTTTTTTTTAGTTTAAAAAATAACTCTTCTTTACTTTCTAAATACGTACAGCAATCTGAAAAAAAAATAAAAATCGTTTATGAAAACTTAAAGAGATTAACAGGCCCTTCTAATACAAGTGCTGAATTAAGTAATTTTGAAATAATAACAAATTTAAAATTGCTTAATTTTAAAGTTCGTTTTGAAACAGATCAAAATTGCTATTTATTTATTCCTCTAACAAGAAGACTTGATATTGAAAGAGAAGTAGATATTATAGAAGAAGTTGTAAGAACTATTGGCTTTAATAAGTTTGAACCTTTAAATTTAAGAAACGATCAAATAGGTTACTTGACCAAAATTGAAAAACTTAAAAGACAATTAAGGAACTATTTTATAAGTTTAGGCTTTAATGAAAGTATCCATTCTGTATTAATAAAGAAAAACTCTGAAGATGAGATAAGATTAAAAAACCCACTTTTTAATGAGTCATCTGCTTTAAGGATAAGCTTAGTAGACGGGTTGATAGAAAAAATACAATTTAACCAAAAAAATATTGGGGAAAGCTTTGAGACTTTTGAATTAGGTAGAGTTTATAAACTTTTAGTAAATGGTAATAGAAAAGAAGTTGAGGTTATTAGTGGAGTTTTTGGAGGAAAAAATTTCCGTTCAAATTGGGATAACGAAAATTCAACTATAAATTGGTTCGAAGCCAAAGGTCTTCTTGAAAATCTTATCGAAAAATTAAATATTCCATTATCAATTTATTGGAACCCAGCAACTAACTATGGAACAAATTTTCACCCTAATCTTACCACTGAGTTATTTATAGGGAATCATAAATTGGGTGTGTTCGGCCAAATACATCCAACCTTAGCTTTGGAGAATAATATAAGTAGTAAAATTTACTTATTTGAAATGGATATGGAAGTATTAAATCGTTTTTCACAGAATAAGACTTTAATTAATTATTTACCATATTCTCTATACCCAATTTCTAATTTAGATTTAAGTTTTATAGTAAAAAAATCTATATTTTCTCAGGAAATTGAACAAATAATTTCTACATTTGGGCAACCGTTATTAAAATCTGTAAGTTTATTCGATTATTATTCAAAGGAGCCTATAAAAAAAGGCTATTGTAGTTTAAGTTTTAAATTACAATTCCAATCCAAAAATCGAACATTATCTAGCGATGAAGTAGCAAAAATTATTAATCCTATCATATTTTATCTAGAAAAGCATTATGATATAAAATTCCAAGAATAAATTTTGTATATATCGATTCCTATTATCGAATAAATAAAGAAAAAAATTATGCCTTTACCTACTGTCACATCAAAATTTGATTTTAATAAATTTGGTCTAATTTTATCAAAATACAGTTACCAAATAAAAAAAAACGATATATTAGCTGGTATTATAATAGGTGTAGAATCTAATTATGCTTTAGTTGATCTTGGGTTAGAACAAATATGTTTTTTACCATTAAAGGAAATTTCTATTTATCCTACGAGGGATCCACGTGAGTTATTAAATACCAATTTTGTTGGTGAATTTTTAATTCTTGATATTACTAATAATCATAAACGAATAATTGTTTCTTTAAAACGATTAGAATCAATTTATTTATGGAATCGTCTACGACAGATTGATTTTACAAATATGACTATTTATGCCAAAATTGAAAAAGCACTAGGAAAGGGAAAACTAGTAATTTTTAATGGCTTGAGTTTTTTTGTATTAAATTCAAATATCCCGAAATATTACCTAAGAACAAACAATAAAAACCTTTTTATGCCATTTAAATTTCTTGAAGTTAAAGATTATTTTCATATTGCCCATGTTAGTTCAAGATTGGCTATTTTTAGTAAAGTAAATAAAAATTTGTCCATTGGAGAAATATATATAGGTAATATTACTTCTATAAGAGATTTCGGTATTTTTATTAATGTTTTAGGAATAAAATGTTTCTTACATATTTCTGAAATTTCGCAAAAACAAAGTAAAATAACAAATCTTGCTTCGTTATATAAACTTGGTGACCAGATACGTATAAAAATTATTTACAAAGATACAGAACGAGGTAGAATTTCGGTAACTTTAGAAAGTTAACTCGTTAACCACCTCCAACAATTGTAATAACTTCAATTTTATCTTTTTGTTTTAGGTATTGCTGGGTCTTATTTAAATCATTATGAATTTTCCCGTTATGCTGTATAATAACAAGCTCTTTTTGATAATTGAAGAATTCCAAAAGATCGAATACTTGAGAAGGTTGCGTCATATATACTTTATATTCGCAACCATTTAAAGACACAAGTAATAAAAAAAAATTTATTTTCATTTGTTTAATTTTTCATTAGTATATCTATACAGTATATTATATATATCAAGGTGGGTGTAGCCAAGTGGTTAAGGCAGTGGGTTGTGATTCCGCCATCCGCGGGTTCAAGTCCCGTCATTCACCCTCGATACTTAGATTTAACAGAACAATTTTTATAAATTCAATTGTAAGTGTAAAATTAATGTTTATGGCGAACAAATAAATGCTTGTGTAGCTCAATTGGTAGAGCAACTGATTTGTAATCAGTAGGTTGAAGGTTCAAGTCCTTTCACCAGCTATAAATTTGTTATTTTCAAATAACTCTTCCACTTTTTGAATTAGCCAATGTACTGTAACAAATAAAAATTCGTTATATGTTCAAAATATTTTATTCTTTGTTATAATTTAGGTATATTCGGCTTATAAATTTTTATTATTTTAAGTAGGAATTATTTTATTCGGATTCGGGTCTTCAATTTATTTATAATAGTTTTAGAACATTATCTTTTTATAAATATAATAATATTCTGTTGATCTAAGGTTTTATTAATAAATACAGTTAAAACAATTATATTGTATAATATCTGTCGAGGAAGTAAGACTAAGGGCAGTTAGCTCAGTGGTAGAGCGTCTGCCTTACAAGCAGAGGGTCACTGGTTCAAGTCCAGTACTGCCCAATTATTACTTGCTTACCTTTAATGGGCTCATCGTCTAATGGATAAAGACCGAAACCTTCTAAGTTTCTAATGTAGGTTCAATTCCTTCTGAGCCTGCTCAATCCCTTTAAATGATTAATTAAATTTTTGAATAGGGATCTTGACGCTTTGTAAAAGATTTAGTATCCTTAGTGTATGTAAATATACCCAAATCTTTTAGCTTATTAAACACGTTTCAAATAAAATAGAATAAAATGTCTCACTACACATCTATTAAAACGAAATATACAAATTCTACTGTATTAAAGAAAGTTATAAATAAACTTGGACACCCTTATATAGAACATAATAATAATAATAATATTGAGGTTCCCGTAATTTTTTCAAAAAATTTAAAATCTAGTATATATGAAAATTCTTATCAGAATTACTTAGCTTTTAAATCTAATAATTTATCTTATGATATAATTACAGATTCCCAATCTTGGACGCAAAAAGAAATAATTGGTACCTTTTTAAAAAAACTTGAATTAAATTACGGTTATTCCGAAACAATACACCAGGCTCTTGATTTAGGTTTTGTTAGATCAAAAGTTCTTACAACAAATAATAATAATAATAGATTTGTTTTCCAAAGATGTGTTGAAGTTAAACGTTAGATATTTATTAATGATTTAAAAGAAGTCCGTGAATAGTTATGTCGATTAATAGAAAAAGTTAGGGGATATCACTTAACTACTAATCTACTAATCGATATACTAAAATTAGAATGAATAAAAAATTTGACTTTTTTTACCCTCATACTATAAATTTTATAGTAATTATAAACTATTAGTTCTTATTCACAAATAAAAAATTATATAAACATTTTTAAAGTTTAAAAAAGTTATAACAAATAACTAATTCTATATATATTTAATTTTTGGAGCGATACATATGAATGAAACAAATGCTACATTGCAACAACTTGTAAACCAACCATATAAATATGGGTTTTCTACTGATATTGAAACTGAAACGCTACCACCAGGTTTAAATGAAAATATAATAAGAAATATTATTAAAAAAAATAATGAGCCTGATTATATGTTCCACTTTCGAACAGGAGCATTAAAAAAATGGCGAAAGATGAAGAGTCCAAGTTGGGCTAAATTAGATTTTTTGGAAATGGATTATCAAAAAATCGTTTATTACTCTGCGCCAAAAACAAAAAAGACTTTAGCAAATTTAGATGAAGTTGATCCAGAAATAAGAGACACTTTTGATAAACTAGGAATATCATTAAATGAACAAAAACGTTTATCAAATGTTGCTGTAGATGCAGTTTTTGATAGTGTCTCAATTGCGACGACATTTAAAGAAGAATTAGAAAAATATGGGGTTATTTTTTGCCCTATCTCAGAAGCTATTAAAATTTACCCTCATTTAATAAAACAGTTTTTAGGAACCGTAGTACCTTCTGGAGATAATTTTTTTGCTGCATTGAATTCAGCTGCATTTACAGATGGGTCATTTTGTTATATACCGAAAAATTTAAAATGCCCATTAGAATTATCAACCTATTTCCGTATCAATAATAAAGAAGCAGGACAATTTGAACGCACACTAATTGTAGCAGAAGAAGGAAGTTACGTTAGTTATCTTGAAGGGTGTACAGCTCCACAATATGATACTAACCAATTACATGCAGCTATTGTAGAATTAATTGCATTAAAAAATGCAGAAATAAAATACTCAACAGTACAAAATTGGTATGCAGGTGATAAAAATGGAATAGGTGGAATTTATAACTTTGTTACAAAACGTGGGTTATGTATAGGAGAAAACTCCAAAATATCCTGGACACAAGTTGAAACAGGATCTGCTATTACTTGGAAATATCCTAGTTGTGTTTTGATTGGTAATAAATCCCAAGGAGAATTCTATTCAGTAGCTTTAACAACTAATATGCAGCAAGCTGACACAGGTACTAAAATGATTCATGTTGGCTCTAATACAAAAAGCCAAATAATTTCAAAAGGGATATCTGGTGGTTATTCAAAAAATAGTTATCGTGGGTTAGTTAAAATCGGCACAAAAGCTTTAAACAGTAGGAATTTTTCTCAATGTGATTCGCTTTTATTTGGTGCTGACGCGCAAGCAAATACTTTTCCTTATATACAAGTACAAAACTCAACTTCTAGAATAGAACATGAAGCTTCCACTTCAAAAGTGGGCGAAGAACAGCTTTTTTATTTATTACAGCGCGGTATTAATGCTGAAGATGCTGTTACATTAATACTAACTGGTTTTTGCAAAGTTGTTTTTGATGAGTTACCCATTGAGTTTGCTTCAGAAGTTGAGCATTTATTACGTATAAAATTAGAAGGGAGCGTAGGATGAGTCAGAATAATAAAGTACCACTTTTAGAAATTAAGAATTTACATGCAAATATTGATGATAATAAAATTTTAAAAGGAGTTAATCTATCTATTTTTGAAGGGGAAATACATGCTATAATGGGAACAAATGGTTCGGGAAAGAGTACTCTTTCAAAAGTAATTGCTGGGCACCCATCTTATGAGGTAATAGAAGGAGAAATTTTATTCCAAGGACAAAATATTTGTGACTTGGACCCAGATTTGCGATCTCATTTAGGGTTATTTTTAGCATTCCAGTACCCAGTAGAAATTGCAGGAGTAGATAACCAAGAATTTCTTCAAGCGATTTATAATGCAAAACAAGTCTCAATGGATTTGCCAAAAGCAAACCCCTTGTTTTTTTATGAATTATTAAGAGAAAAATTAAAAATGGTTAAATTAGATGAAAGCTTCATTTCGAGAAATGTAAATGAAGGGTTTTCTGGGGGAGAGAAAAAACGGAATGAAATTCTACAATTTGCTTTATTAGACTCAAAATTAGGGATTCTTGATGAAACAGATTCAGGTTTGGATATTGATGCATTGAAATCTATCTCGGAAACAATTAATACATTAATGGAAAATAAAAGCAAAAGTGTTATTTTGATCACGCACTATAAAAGATTATTAGAATATATACGACCAGATTTTATCCATGTTATGCAAGATGGGCAAATTATTAAAACAGGTGATGCTAGTCTAGCAAATTTATTAGAAGAAAAAGGTTATGACTGGTTAAAGCCTGTTACTAATTAATAATAATAAAGGGTTTCTAAATTGTCAAAACATAATTATATCAAAATATAAAATTGCAGTCTGTCTTTTTAAAAAGATAGACTGTAAAGTTAAATCAAATAACTATCAATAAAAAAGTTATAATTTAACCTATTTTAAAGCTGTCATCAATTAAGTAAATAGAATGTATAATAAATTGTTAGTTATAACAAACATAATTCCTCAGTAGCTCAGTGGTAGAGCAATCGGCTGTTAACCGATTGGTCGTAGGTTCAAATCCTACCTGGGGAGCTTTTTAAATTATTAGGTTATTGAATTTTTCAATTTATTCTTTAATGTAGACAAAAATTATATAATATCTAAACAATAAGAGATATTATATAGATATCTTACTCATTATAAGAACAATCAAAAAAAGTTTTTATTTTTATAACAAAAATAAATTAGCTGATTAGGTAAGTTTGATATTAATAATTTTATTTAAAATTTTTCTATTATCTACTTTATTATTCCTTGCAGTTAATACTTAGTAATTAACGTATGACTATTGCAATTGGACAAACAGAGCGTAGTGGGTTATTTGACCTTGTAGATGACTGGTTAAAAAGAGATCGTTTTGTTTTTGTAGGTTGGTCAGGATTACTTCTATTTCCTTGTGCTTATTTATCACTTGGTGGATGGTTTACTGGAACAACTTTTGTTACTTCATGGTACACACATGGATTAGCAACTTCATATTTAGAAGGTTGTAATTTCTTAACGGCAGCAGTTTCAACACCATCTAATAGTATGGGACATTCCCTTTTACTTTTATGGGGGCCGGAAGCTCAGGGTAATTTCACACGTTGGTTCCAAATTGGTGGTCTGTGGGCTTTTATTGCACTACATGGATCATTCGCATTAATTGGATTTTGCTTACGTCAGTTTGAAATTGCTCGTTTAGTTGGGATTCGTCCTTACAACGCGATAGCTTTTTCTGGACCAATTTCAGTTTTTGTTTCCGTTTTCTTATTATATCCATTAGGACAAGCGAGTTGGTTTTTTGCTCCAAGTTTTGGGGTAGCTGCGATATTCCGTTTTTTATTATTTTTACAAGGGTTCCATAACTGGACATTAAACCCATTCCATATGATGGGTGTGGCTGGTATCCTAGGTGGTGCATTATTATGTGCTATTCATGGTGCTACTGTAGAAAATACTCTATTTGAAGATGGTGATGCTGCGAATACTTTCCGTGCATTTACACCAACACAATCAGAAGAAACTTATTCTATGGTTACAGCAAACCGTTTTTGGTCACAAATTTTTGGAGTAGCTTTTTCAAATAAGCGTTGGTTACATTTCTTTATGCTTTTCGTACCTGTAACAGGACTATGGACAAGTGCTATCGGGATTGTAGGACTGGCTCTTAATTTAAGAGCTTATGATTTTGTATCACAAGAGCTTCGTGCTGCGGAAGATCCAGAATTTGAAACATTCTATACTAAAAATATTTTATTAAACGAAGGTATCCGTGCTTGGATGGCTGCACAAGATCAGCCACATGAAAACTTTGTATTCCCTGAGGAGGTTCTACCACGTGGAAACGCCCTTTAATATTGTAGCAGGTAGAGACATTGAATCTACAGGTTTTGCTTGGTGGTCTGGTAATGCTCGTCTTATTAACGTATCTGGTAAATTATTAGGTGCACATGTAGCCCATGCAGGTATCATGGTTTTTTGGACAGGTGCGATGACGTTATTTGAAGTTTCTCATTTCATACCTGAAAAACCTTTATACGAACAAGGTTTTATTTTAATCCCTCATTTAGCAACTTTAGGTTGGGGTGTAGGCCCTGGTGGAGAAATTGTTAGTACTTACCCATACTTTGTGGTTGGTGTTGTGCATTTAGTTTCTTCAGCTGTATTAGGTTTTGGTGGTATTTACCATTCATTAATTGGTCCAGATACACTAGAAGAATCATTCCCGTTTTTCGGTTACGATTGGCGTGACAAAAATAAAATGACATCTATTTTAGGAATTCATTTAATTTTCCTTGGTTTAGGTGCTTTATTATTTGCTTTCAGAGCTATGCCAGGTAACTTATTTAGCTATGGCTTATACGATACTTGGGCACCTGGTGGTGGAGATGTTAGATTTATTGATAACCCAACTATAAATCCTTTTATTATTTTTGGATATGTATTTAAATCACCATTTGGTGGTGATGGTTGGATTGCTTCAATTGATAATATGGAAGATCTTGTAGGTGGTCATATATGGGTAGGTGCGCTTTGTGTTATTGGTGGAGTATTCCATATAGTAACTAAGCCATTTGCTTGGGCACGTAGAGCATTTGTTTGGTCTGGGGAAGCTTATTTATCTTATAGTTTAGCTGCTTTATCTCTTATGGGTATAACTGCTTCTATTTTTGTATGGTATAACAATACTGCTTACCCAAGTGAATTCTTCGGTCCTACTGGTCCAGAAGCTTCTCAAGCACAAGCATTTACTTTCTTAGTGAGAGACCAACGATTAGGTGCAAATATTGCTTCGGCACAAGGACCTACTGGTTTAGGAAAATATTTAATGAGATCACCTAGTGGTGAGATTATATTTGGTGGTGAAACAATGCGTTTCTGGGATTTACGTGCACCATGGGTAGAACCTTTACGTGGTCCTAATGGTTTAGATATTAATAAAATCAGAAATGATATCCAACCTTGGCAAGAACGTCGAGCAGCGGAATATATGACTCATGCTCCATTAGGGTCTTTAAACTCTGTTGGTGGTGTAGCTACTGAAATAAATTCTGTAAACTATGTATCACCTCGTTCTTGGTTAACGACATCTCACTTCTTCTTAGGTTTCTTCTTATTAGTTGGTCATTGGTGGCATTCTGGTCGTTCAAGAGCTGCTGCTGCAGGTTTTGAAAAAGGTATAAACCGACAAACAGAGGCTGTACTTTCAATGCGTCCAATTGATTAATTTAATTTTTATTTATTATAAATAATAACAATAATTAAACATAAGGATAAGAAAACTTATTAAGTTTTCTGTACCTAACTTTAATTATTGTTTAACATTTATAATATATAGACAATTATAAATGTTAAAAGATTTTACCCATTTTTATATTAATAAAAATGGGTAAAATTTTTTGACAATAATTTTTACCTCGTTTCCGTCATTTTCATCATTTATATAACCTTTTGATGTAAGTGTCCCTTCAATTATTAAATAATCTTGTATTTTATAATATTTTACAAAATCATCTTTCTGACCACCCCAAATTAAAAGTGTTAATTCATTTTTAGAATTTTTTTGTCGAGGAGCCGGGAATTTTACTTTTATTTCTATAGATTGGTATCCCTTATGAATTAAACGAACTGGTTTTTCAATAACTTTTACAACAAAAGTAGAATGATTCATATTTTATTTATTAAATGATGGAAGTTTGGGTTTTTTTTATTTGTCCAGCATTTAATTTTTCTAAAAGGTTAAGCATCATTTCAAAGTATTCTCTAAAATAAAAATCTAATTCTAATACTTCTTTTTTATTAATATCTAGTAAATCATATGTATCTTGGATTGAAGATGTAAAATTTTGGGTATTATTGATTACTTCAATAAATGCTAAACGATCACTAATTTTAAGACTCCATTCAAAAAACCCTGTTATTTGTCGAAAAACTTTTAAAAGAAATACAGGAACTGTTTGAGTTTTTGCTGTTTGCCCAGATAGTTTTTCACAAAGTTCAATAATTTCTTCTGATTTCCAAGCTTGAGAGCTTCCAGTAGCAAAGACCTTATTTTCTGTTTCTTTAATGGATAAGCTTTTTATACAAAAAAATGCAGCATCTTGGGTATCTATATAAGCAATTGTTGGTGATTCTAATGTAACTAAAATAGATTTTTGCTCTAAAATAGGTATTGCATATTGATAGATAAGTCCTTGGAAAAAACCAGCATATTTAAAAATAGTAAATGGTATAGTTGAACTTTTTATAAATTTTTCTATTCTATATTTCATTTGCATTAAAGTTATATAGGGATATTTCTCCGAATTCAAAATTGATAAGAATATAAAACGTTTTAATTGGGCATATTTTGATAATTCTATTACAATTAATTTACCATACCAGTCTACATGTATTAATTCAGTATTGTCTTCAGGCTTTGTAGTCGACGCATCAATTATAGCTGTAACACCTTGAAAAGAAAGTGGTAAAGTTTCTGGGATTGTTAAGTCACCATAAACTAATTCAGCTCCCCATTCCTTCAAAAAATTCGCGGCTCTTTTATTACGAACAATACAACGAACTTGAAAACCATTCTCTAAAGCTTTTCTAACAATTTGTCGACCTAGGGTTCCGGTTCCTCCAAGAATAAGTAGTGTCATAAATAGGTTGTTTTTTTGTAAATTTTTAAGACTTGTGTCAGATATCAGATAGAGTTATAGTATAATACTATATTACTCTCTACATACTAAAATATAAAAATCTATACTTTTTTGCTGTACTTTACTATATACTCATTTGTAGAATTGAATAGAAATAACAATTTTTATTATACATTATACGCTATATGCTAGAGTAAAACAAATTAATTCTCTCATAGAATTATATTAGAAAACTCATTTGTTTTATCATGCTTATTTTTGCTTAACCAAATATGTACTATTTTAACCATCCTGAGTTCATAATATAATTTTTATTAAGAAGAGTGTCAATAAAAAAAATAAATAAATAAAAGGGCTAAGAAATGGTTTTTTGGGATAATCTATTACGTTACCCAAGATTTTTTATATCATCAATGCTAGGATTAATTTTAATATTATTAACACCTATTATTGAACAATTGAAAAAATTTAATGATAAGAGAATAATATATTTTTTTTTAATAAGTATTTTAATTACTTTATTTTGCATTTTAAAAGAAATGCTAAGCATAGAGTAAATTAATTTATTACACTTACTTTATTATTATATTTAAAAATAAAAAATTTATGACAACTCAACAATTTTTTAACTTAATGCCTTTCTATGGCGAAAATCCTGAACCAGAATTAAAGTCAAAAGAAATAGAACCAGTAGAAAAAATAGAACAACAAATATATTATTTTTCAAAAAGTCCTTTCCGTAATACCCAGATGAAATATTCTAAAAAGGATTATTTTAAAAGACGTAGTTCACGACGAGGAGAATTAGATCGTAATCAAAGATTTAAGTCATCTGAATTCGACATACAACAAACGCCTGAAAAAAACTATTATAAACAAAGTTACAATGTTGTTGAAAAGGGAAATAATAAAAAAGTTGATCTTTTTAAAGATATCCAAGAAATTGAAGAAAAAAGTTTATATCTTCATACAGGAGCATTTGCTCTTTTTGACACATTAGTACGTAGTGAGATCCATTCAGTTTTTGGGTACCCCGGAGGAGCAATATTACCTATCTATGATGAATTATTTTTTTGGGAAGACAAGAAATTTATTAAACATTATCTTGTAAGGCATGAACAAGCCGCAACACATGCAGCGGATGGTTTTAGTCGAGCTAGTGGACAAGTTGGTGTTTGTTTTGCGACCTCAGGTCCAGGTGCAACTAATTTAGTTACTGGTATTGCAACTGCCTACTTAGATTCAATCCCAATGATAGTTATAACTGGTCAAGTAGGAACTCAATTCCTTGGTACTGATGCTTTTCAGGAAATTGATATTTATGGGATAACCTTATCTTTAGTTAAACATTCATATGTTGTTTTAGAATCTAGATTTTTATCTCAAATTCTTGCAGAAGCAATATATGTCTCCCAAAATGGAAGACCTGGTCCAGTTTTAATTGATATACCAAAAAATGTCGGTTTAGAAAAAATAAAAAGATTTATTCCCTGCTATGCAACAACTGTACATAAGGTATTAGGTTGGAGATATAAATTTAAGAACCAAACTGATAAAATAAGAATGGCCTTACAAAGGCTTTCAGAATGTTCAAGACCCTTGTTATACATTGGTGGTGGGGTTGTGAGCTCACAAGCTGGGCGTCAATTAGCTAGATTCGCTTATCGTTACCAAATCCCTGTAACAACGACTTTAACAGGGAAAGGAGCCTTCAATGAAAACAATAGATTATCTTTGGGTATGCTGGGTATGCACGGTACTGTATACGCTAACTTTTCAGTAGCAAATTGCGATCTGTTAATTGCGGTTGGGGCTCGGTTTGATGACAGAGTTACTGGGAAATTACAAGATTTTGCTTGTAAAGCTTTTATTATCCATATTGATGTTGATGAAGCGGAAATTGGTAAAAACAAAAATGTTGGTATTGGTATTGTAGGTGATATTAAAAAAATTTTAACAAAGTTTCTATTACTAATGGATCGCCCAGAACATAGATGGCTGAAGAAACCTCTTCGTAAAGAATTTAAGAAATGGTATAAAAAAACTATAGAATGGAAGCAGGAATTTCCATTATTACCGATTCCTGGGGATTATTCATTACTACCTAAAACGGTTGATGATGTTTTATTACCTCAAACTGTTATTAAAACATTAACAGATATTAGACCCTATGCAATAATTACTACAGATGTTGGGCAACACCAAATGTGGGCTGCGCAGTATACAAAATGCAAACGACGTAAGTGGTTGTCTAGTGCTGGGTTAGGTACAATGGGCTTTGGCTTACCTGCTGCTATTGGCGCAGCTGTAGCTTATCCAAAAGAAGATATTATTTGTATTACTGGAGACTCTAGTTTCCAAATGAATTTACAAGAATTAGGAACAATCTCTAAATATAAATTAAGAATTAAAATTATTATTATTAATAACCATTGGCAAGGAATGGTACGCCAATGGCAAGAAACATTTTACGAAAGTCGATATTCTCACTCTAATATGTTAGAAGGAGCACCAAAATTCGATGTACTTGCAAATGCTTATGGTATTAAAAGTATGTATACTGAACGCCAATCAGAAATATGGCCGACATTACGTGATACTTTGGAAGGGCCCGAACCTGTCCTACTTGAATGTAATGTTTTAGAAGATGAAAATTGTTACCCTATGGTTGAACCTTCAAAATCAAATAGTGAAATGGCTTTATCACGAAAACTTTCAACAACAGTAGAGGGTTTAGTTATAGATAAAGAGGAAGAAGCAAGAAAACTAAACTAGTGCTAGTAAAAATAATCAACGGAAAAAAAAGAAAAAGAGGCTAGTCCTCTTTTTCTTTTTAAAAGCTAAATATCTATTTTTAAGCAAGTCTTGAGTAGTATTCAATAACCAACATATCATTGATCTTAAATCTAAGATCTTTACGGTTTACTAAATTTAAAATTTTACCTGTTAATAATTTTTGATCGAATTCTAAGTGACTATTTAAAGCATTATCATTTGAAGTAGCATTTTCCCCTTGATTTAAATTAGATTTAAGTAACGCCATCGCTTTAGGTTTTGTAGAAAAACTAATAGAATCATTTGGTCGACATTGAAAACTAGGTATATTAACTCTTTTTTTATTTATTAATACATGTCCGTGGTTAACAATTTGTCTTGCAGCAGGGATTGTCGGGGCTAATCCTAAACGAAAAATAATATTATCTAATCGCATTTCTAATAGTTGCATTAATAAAAAGCCTGTTAAACCTTTTCTTCGTCTTGCTTCCTTAACATATCTTAATAATTGAGATTCAGTTACCCCATAATTATAGCGTAATTTTTGTTTTTCATTCAGCCTAATTTTATAAGCTGATGCTTTTGGAGTTTTTTGTTCAGTTGTGTCTTTCCCCTGCTTTTTTAGTACTACTTTTCTTGTTAAACCTGGTAAATCACCAAATCTTTTAATGATTTTCAAACGCGGGCCTCTATAACGTACCATTTTAATTATATTGATATTTTTAAATTTAAATCAATTTACTAATAAACTTAAAAGAATTATAAATACTGTGGTTAAAAATTGTTTCTTATATTATGAAATAGTAAAGTAATGTATTATATTCATATAGGGCTTGTAGCTCAGTGGACTAGAGCGCGTGGCTACGAACCACGGTGTCGGGGGTTCGAATCCCTCCTAGCTCAGAGAATATTATAGGGTATAGATTAGATTTATAGATCATTTTTGGGGTATAGCCAAGTGGTAAGGCAGTGGACTTTGACTCCGCCATTCGTAGGTTCGAATCCTCCTACCCCAGTTCCTTTCTATTCAAATTAAATTAAAATCGTTTAATAACTCAATAGAAGTCAAAATTTGTGAAAAATTTATCTTATTGTTCTTTGTTTGATTAATACTTAAAAAGAAGTTCTTTTGAAGTTGTTGTTTTAAGTCTTTATCATTCTTTAAAGTCTCCCCGGTTCCTTTTTGTTTGCCATTATCTATTGAGTAAAATAAATTACCTTCTGTTTTTTTTTGTAATTGTGTATTTAACCGCCTGGTAGAGAATATATTATAATAAATAAAAAATAATATAATACTTCTACTAAGAACTTTAGGGTTTTCCTCTTTAGTAAATGCCAATTTTTTATTAGGGTATTCTATGCCATCTGTTAAAAATTCGAAAAAAATGGGGTCCAAATCTTTAATTAAAAAAAGTATTTGTAGGGTTTTTCTATTTTTATTTGTCATTTACTAAAACTTGATATAAAATTTAAACATGGATACCTACCTTTCCTCAAAAAACAAAATTAGTTTATCGGCTTTAATAAAATTTTTTGAAGCCGATAAACTAATTTTGTTTTTTAAAATTAAAATTTAGCTAAAAGTTCAAACTTTAATTTTGAGCTATCTCTTATTAATTTTGTTATACCCTCGACTTCGTTAACATTTAATAACCAATAATTTATAATTTCAGTATAGGCATTTAATATATCAATCGAATCATCTTTTGACATCCAAGGTTTATAAGATAGTTCTTCTTTTAATAATTGCCACCCATTTTCTCTGGGCCAAAAAAAAAATGTAGTGATCGGTAATGTACGATTATTTTGAAGTTTCTTATCCACAGCTAACCCTAAATAGTTTTTGCTCCAAATAATCTTAAACACATAAATACTCTTATTTAACATTAATAAGTTATATATATTTTATATTTTATATTTTATTTAAAAACCAGAAGACTTTCTTAATAAATTTTTGACAACTTCTGTAGGCTGAACCCCATTAGCTAATCTAAGAATTGTTCTTTCACGATTAATATGGAAAGTTTTATCCATCGGGTTATAAAACCCTAATTCTTCTAATACTTTTCCATCTCTTTTTGTTCTAACATCCATTACTACAATTCTATAAAAAGGTTGTTTTTTACGACCACCACGTTTAAATCTTATTTTTAACATTTCTAATATAAGTTTTATTATAATATATTTAATTTCTCTTTCTAAAAAAGGGGAGGTTCTGTAAAAGTAATAGACTCTAATGTTCTTATTATCCATTCAAGAAAAATAAATGCACACATGGAAGACATATCCATACCTAGTACAGTTGGTACTATATCATCAAATTCTTTTAAAAAAAAATCTGTTGCGTGTAATAATGAATACATCGGGTGAATATAAGGATTAATATTCGGGAACCATTGTATTGATAAGCGTAAAGTTAAAATCCAATAATACTGCCTAAGTCCTGCTACCATAGCTGTCACCAAAAGATTTAACATTTCTGCTCTTGTATAATCACTTGGGTTAAGTGACGGCCATTCGAATGATGCTACTACCATTAACATTAAGGTGTCTGTCATAACATTTAAATTAATTTATTTTTATTATTTAATAAGAACTTAAGGAAAAAAAACTTAAAAACTATTTAATAATCTTACCTCCATTAATTATAGATTCAATATATAAATTGTGTCAATTTTTAATAATCTGGGAAAGCTTTTTTGAAAGGAATTGTTTTCCTAAATTATAAGAAACGTGTTATTATAATTATCATAATTTTAATGGTAATTTTTTATACAATCCCGATATTACTTTCCTATGAATAATAATTATAAACAATCTAATGATTACGAATCTAGATGGGGATTTTACCTAGTCAGTGAAGTTTTAAATGGTCGTGTAGCAATGGTTGCCCTAGTAATAATAATATTACTTGAGGTTTTTACTAAAAGAACCTTATTAGACGTATTATCAAATTTAATTAG